GTTAATGTAGCTTAAATTCTTATAAAGCAAGACACTGAAAATGTCTAGATGGACATTATTGCCCCATCAACATAAAGGTTTGGTCCTGGCCTTTCTATTAATTCTTAGCAGACTTACACATGCAAGCATCCACATCCCAGTGAGAATGCCCTCCGAATCATTAAAGACTAAAAGGAGCGGGCATCAAGCACACTATACTAGTAGCTCATAACGCCTTGCTTAGCCACACCCCCACGGGATACAGCAGTGACAAGAATTAGGCTATGAACGAAAGTTTGACCTAGCCATGCTAATTAGGGTTGGTAAATTTCGTGCCAGCCACCGCGGTCATACGATTGACCCAAATTAATAGACATCCGGCGTAAAGAGTGTCAAAGAACAATATAAAAATAAAGTCAAACCTTAATTAAGCTGTAAAAAGCCATAATTAAAATTAAGTTAAACTACGAAAGTAACTTTACCATAAACTGAATACACGACAACTAAGACCCAAACTGGGATTAGATACCCCACTATGCTTAGTCGTAAACTTAAATAATCCTAAAACAAGATTATTCGCCAGAGTACTATCGGCAACAGCCCAAAACTCAAAGGACTTGGCGGTGCTCCATATCCTTCTAGAGGAGCCTGTTCTGTAAACGATAAACCACGATTAACCTCACCAATCCTTGCTACTTCAGTCTATATACCGCCATCTTCAGCAAACCCTAAAAAAGGAACGAAAGTAAGCACAACTGCTGCACGTAAAAACGTTAGGTCAAGGTGTAACCTATGGATTGGGAAGAAATGGGCTACATTTTCTATAATAAGAACACCCCTTAAACTTACACGAAAGTTTTTATGAAACCTAAAAACTAAAGGAGGATTTAGCAGTAAATTAAGAATAGAATGCTTAATTGAATAAGGCCATGAAGCACGCACACACCGCCCGTCACCCTCCTCAAGTGCCATAGCAAAGCCCCAGATTGCTAACCCATGCTAAGCAAGCGTACAAGAGGAGACAAGTCGTAACAAGGTAAGCATACCGGAAGGTGTGCTTGGACAAACAAGATGTAGCTTAAACAAAGCATCTAGTTTACACCTAGAAGATTCCACAACTCGTGCACGTCTTGAACTATATCTAGCCCATACTCCTCCTCATCACTACTACTATAAGTCAATTAAATAAAACATTTACCATACATCTAAAGTATAGGAGATAGAAATTTAATCATCAATGGCGCTATAGAGAAAGTACCGTAAGGGAAAGATGAAAGAATTTTTAAAAGTAGAAAAAAGCAAAGTTTACCCCTTGTACCTTTTGCATAATGATTTAACTAGTAATAACTTAGCAAAGAGACCTTAAGTTAAATTACCCGAAACCAGACGAGCTACTTATGAGCAGTAACTAGAACAAACTCATCTATGTGGCAAAATAGTGAAAAGACTTGTAAGTAGAGGTGAAAAGCCTATCGAGCCTGGTGATAGCTGGTTGTCCAAGAAAGGAATTTCAGTTCAACATTAAACAATACTAAAAACCATATTAAGTCCCAACGTATGTTTAACTGTTAGTCTAAAAAGGTACAGCTTTTTAGAAATGGATACAACCTTTACTAGAGAGTAACATAAAACTTAAACCATAGTTGGCCTAAAAGCAGCCATCAATTAAGAAAGCGTTCAAGCTCAACAACAAAAACAAGTTTTAATTTCAACAATAAACAAAAAACTCCTAGCCTGACTATTGGACTAATCTATTTGATTATAGAAGAAATACTGTTAATATGAGTAACAAGAAAAAATTTCTCCTTGCACAAGCTTATATCAGTAACTGATAATATACTGATAGTTAACAACTAATAAATATAACCCAACACTAAACTATTTATTAATCGCACTGTTAATCCAACACAGGTGTGCACCAAGGAAAGATTAAAAAGAGTAAAAGGAACTCGGCAAACACAAACCCCGCCTGTTTACCAAAAACATCACCTCTAGCATAACTAGTATTAGAGGCACTGCCTGCCCAGTGACAATCGTTAAACGGCCGCGGTATCTTGACCGTGCAAAGGTAGCATAATCACTTGTTCTCTAAATAAGGACTTGTATGAATGGCCACACGAGGGTTTTACTGTCTCTTACTCTTAATCAGTGAAATTGACCTCCCCGTGAAGAGGCGGGGATAATGCAATAAGACGAGAAGACCCTATGGAGCTTTAATTAATCAACTCAAAAAGCATAAAATAATACCACCAAGGGATAACAAGCTTTAGATGAGCTGACAATTTCGGTTGGGGTGACCTCGGAGTATAAAAAACCCTCCGAGTGATTAAAACTTAGGCCTACCAGCCAAAGTACAATATCACTTATTGATCCAAAATTTTGATCAACGGAACAAGTTACCCTAGGGATAACAGCGCAATCCTATTCTAGAGTCCATATCGACAATAGGGTTTACGACCTCGATGTTGGATCAGGACATCCTAATGGTGCAGCAGCTATTAAGGGTTCGTTTGTTCAACGATTAAAGTCCTACGTGATCTGAGTTCAGACCGGAGTAATCCAGGTCGGTTTCTATCTATTACGCATTTCTCCCAGTACGAAAGGACAAGAGAAATAAGGCCAACTTTAAAAAAGCGCCTTCAAACAATTAGTGACCCAGTCTCAACCTAATAACCTAGCGCAAACATACCCTGCCCAAGATCAGGGCTTTGTTGAAGTGGCAGAGTACGGCAATTGCATAAAACTTAAGCTTTTATACCCAGAGGTTCAAATCCCCTCTTCAACAAATGTTTATAATTAACATTCTAACACTCATTCTCCCTATCCTCTTAGCTGTAGCATTCCTAACACTAGTAGAACGTAAAACCCTAGGCTATATACAATTCCGAAAAGGACCAAATATCGTAGGCCCATATGGCCTATTACAACCCTTCGCCGACGCAATCAAACTATTCACTAAAGAACCATTACGACCAGCCACATCTTCAACTACCATATTTATAATTGCACCCGTACTTGCACTAGCCCTAGCTCTCACAATATGAGCTCCCCTACCCATACCACACCCACTCATCAACATAAACCTAGGAGTACTATTTATCCTAGCAATATCAAGCCTGGCTGTCTACTCCATCTTATGATCCGGATGAGCTTCCAATTCAAAATACGCTCTAATTGGGGCTCTGCGAGCAGTAGCACAAACAATCTCGTATGAAGTAACACTAGCTATTATTCTATTATCAGTACTTCTAATAAACGGCTCCTTCACCCTATCCACACTAAACACCACACAAGAAAAACTATGACTACTCTTTCCTTCATGGCCACTAGCTATAATATGATTTATCTCCACCTTAGCAGAAACTAACCGAGCCCCTTTCGACCTTACAGAAGGAGAATCAGAACTCGTATCTGGCTTTAACGTAGAATACGCCGCTGGTCCTTTCGCCCTATTCTTCCTAGCAGAATATGCCAACATTATCATAATAAATATATTCACAACTATCTTATTTCTAGGAGCATTCCACGACCCCTACATACCAGAATTATGTACAACAAACCTAATTGTCAAGTCACTACTACTAACAATATCCTTCCTATGAATCCGAGCATCCTACCCCCGATTCCGATATGACCAACTAATACACCTCCTTTGAAAAAATTTCCTCCCACTAACACTAGCTCTCTGCATATGGCATATCTCACTACCCATCATAACAGCAGGTATCCCACCCCAAACATAAAATAAGAAATATGTCTGACAAAAGAGTTACTTTGATAGAGTAAATAATAGAGGTTTAAATCCTCTTATTTCTAGAACAATAGGAGTCGAACCTACCCTTAAGAATTCAAAATTCCTCGTGCTACCACACTACACCATAATCTACAGTAAGGTCAGCTAAATAAGCTACCGGGCCCATACCCCGGAAATGTTGGTTTACATCCTTCCCATACTAATTAACCCATTCGTCTCTATCACCCTACTAACAACCCTCATCCTAAGCACAACAATTGTCACCATTAGCTCCCATTGATTATTCGCCTGAATCGGACTAGAAATAAACATAATAGCTATCATTCCCATCATAATAAAAAAACCTAACCCCCGAGCCACAGAAGCCTCAGCCAAATACTTTCTAACACAGGCCACAGCATCCTCATTACTCATACTAGCAATTATTATCAACCTAATACATTCTAGCCAATGAACCATCATAAAATTATTCGACCCAACAGCATCCATTCTAATAACAATAGCCCTAGCCATCAAACTAGGATTATCCCCTTTCCACTTCTGAGTACCAGAAGTTACACAAGGCATTCCCCTAAGCACAGGACTAATTCTACTTACATGACAAAAACTAGCACCTATCTCAATCCTCTACCAAATTTCACCATCAATCAACCTGCACCTAATAATCACTATGTCCTTCCTATCGATTCTAATTGGAGGTTGAGGTGGACTAAACCAAACACAACTCCGAAAAATTATAGCCTACTCATCAATTGCCCATATAGGATGAATAACTGCTATTTTACTATACAACCCAACTCTTACCCTGCTAAACCTATTAATTTACATTGTAATAACCTTTACTATATTTATATTACTCATTCAAAACTCCACTACCACCACACTGCTACTATCCCAAACATGAAATACAATACCCATCATAACAACTTTTACTATACTCACCCTACTCTCCATAGGAGGTCTTCCTCCACTCACAGGCTTTATACCTAAATGAATAATTATTCAAGAACTAACAAAAAACGACACCCTCATCCTACCCACCCTCATAGCCATCACAGCTCTACTCAACCTATACTTTTATATACGCCTTACCTACTCTACAGCACTAACCCTATTTCCCTCCACCAATAACATAAAAATAAAATGACAATTCTACTCCACAAAACAAATAACTCTACTACCAACAGCAATCGTACTATCCACAATACTCCTACCCCTCACACCAGCATTCTTTATCCTACTATAGGGGTTTAGGTTAAACAAGACCAAGAGCCTTCAAAGCCCTAAGCAAGTATAACTTTACTTAACCCCTGCCCAATAAGGATTGCAAGACTATATCTTACATCAATTGAATGCAAATCAAACACTTTAATTAAGCTAAATCCTCACTAGATTGGAGGGATGCATCTCCCACGAACTTTTAGTTAACAGCTAAATACCCTAGTAAACTGGCTTCAATCTACTTCTCCCGCCGCGAGAAAAAAAAGGCGGGAGAAGTCCCGGCAGGATTGAAGCTGCTTCCTTGAATTTGCAATTCAAAATGATTATTCACTACAGGACTTGGTAAAAAGAGGACTTTACCTCTGTCTTTAGATTTACAGTCTAATGCCTACTCGACCATTTTACCTATGTTCATAAACCGATGACTATTCTCTACCAATCACAAAGACATTGGTACCCTATATTTACTATTTGGCGCTTGGGCAGGAATAGTAGGTACCAGCCTAAGTTTGTTGATTCGTGCTGAATTAGGTCAACCTGGCACACTTATCGGAGACGACCAGCTTTATAATGTTCTAGTGACAGCTCATGCCTTCGTAATAATTTTCTTTATAGTTATACCTATCATAATTGGAGGTTTTGGGAACTGATTAGTCCCCTTAATAATCGGAGCTCCTGACATAGCATTCCCTCGTCTAAACAATATAAGCTTCTGACTACTCCCCCCTTCCTTTCTACTACTAATAGCATCTTCAATAATTGAGGCCGGCGCAGGTACAGGCTGAACTGTATACCCCCCTCTAGCCGGAAATCTAGCACATGCAGGAGCCTCAGTAGACCTTACTATTTTCTCTCTACACTTAGCCGGTGTATCTTCAATCCTTGGAGCTATTAACTTCATCACAACTATTATTAATATAAAACCACCCGCTATAACTCAATACCAAACACCCCTCTTCGTCTGATCAGTCTTAGTCACAGCAGTCCTACTTTTACTATCATTACCTGTTCTAGCAGCCGGAATTACTATACTACTAACCGATCGAAATCTAAACACAACCTTTTTCGACCCGGCAGGAGGAGGTGACCCAATCTTATATCAACACTTATTTTGATTTTTTGGCCATCCTGAAGTATATATTTTAATTCTACCCGGCTTTGGAATAATTTCACACATCGTCACTTATTATTCAGGGAAAAAAGAACCTTTTGGGTATATGGGAATAGTATGAGCTATAGTTTCTATTGGTTTCTTAGGTTTCATTGTATGAGCCCATCATATGTTCACAGTTGGAATAGACGTAGACACACGAGCATATTTTACATCAGCTACTATAATTATCGCAATTCCTACGGGAGTAAAAGTTTTCAGTTGACTAGCAACACTTCACGGAGGAAATATTAAATGATCTCCTGCCCTAATATGAGCCCTAGGCTTTATCTTCTTATTCACAGTAGGAGGTTTAACCGGTATCATCCTAGCTAACTCATCCCTAGATATCATCCTTCATGACACCTATTATGTGGTTGCTCATTTTCACTATGTGCTTTCAATAGGAGCTGTCTTTGCCATCATAGGAGGTTTCGTTCACTGATTTCCACTATTTTCAGGATATACACTCAACCCAACATGAACAAAAATTCAATTCGTAATTATATTCGTAGGTGTAAATATGACATTCTTCCCACAACACTTCCTAGGTCTATCTGGAATGCCTCGCCGATATTCTGACTATCCAGATGCTTACACAACATGAAACACCATTTCATCAATAGGCTCATTTATCTCACTAACAGCAGTTATACTAATAATCTTCATTATCTGAGAAGCATTCGCATCTAAACGAGAAGTATTAGCGGTAGACCTCACTTCTACAAACCTTGAATGACTAAACGGATGTCCTCCACCATACCACACATTCGAAGAACCAGTATACGTCAACTTAAAATATTCAAGAAAGGAAGGAATCGAACCTCCTCTAATCGGTTTCAAGCCAACATCATAACCATTATGTCTTTCTTTATGAACGAGATATTAGTAAAATCTTACGTAACTTTGTCAAAGTTAAATCACAAGTGAAAATCCTGTATATCTCCATGGCTTATCCCTTTCAACTAGGCTTACAAGACGCAGCATCACCCGTTATAGAAGAACTTCTACAATTTCATGACCACGCATTGATGATCGTCTTCTTAATCAGCTCCTTAGTTCTTTATATCATTACATTAATACTAACAACCAAATTAACTCACACTAGTACGATAGACGCTCAAGAAGTGGAGACTATTTGAACCATCCTCCCGGCCGTTATTCTAATCATAATCGCCCTGCCTTCTCTACGAATTCTCTACATAATAGACGAAATTAATAACCCCTCTCTTACCGTAAAAACAATAGGACATCAATGATACTGAAGCTATGAATATACCGACTACGAAGACCTAAACTTTGACTCATACATAATTCCAACCTCAGATCTAAAACCAGGCGAACTACGATTATTAGAAGTAGATAATCGAATGGTTCTACCCATACAAATGACAATTCGAATATTAGTCTCCTCAGAAGATGTATTACACTCATGAGCTGTCCCTTCCCTAGGCCTAAAAACAGACGCAATTCCTGGCCGCCTAAACCAAACAACCCTAACATCAACACGACCTGGTCTGTTCTATGGACAATGTTCAGAAATTTGCGGCTCTAATCATAGCTTTATACCAATCGTTCTCGAACTAGTGCCTTTAAAGAATTTTGAAAAATGATCTGCATCCATATTATAATTTCACTAAGAAGCTAAACTAGCATTAACCTTTTAAGTTAAAGATTGAGAGTTATAAACTCCCCTTAGTGATATGCCACAACTAGATACATCAACATGGCTCCTTACCATTCTCTCTATGATCTTCACCCTATTCGCACTACTTCAACTAAAAATTTCAAACTACTTTTATTCTCCTTCCCCTAAACCAGTAGACACCAAACTACAAAAACAACAAACCCCTTGAAACCATACATGAACGAAAATCTATTTGCCTCTTTCATAATCCCAGTTATACTAGGAATTCCTATTACTACCCTAATTATTATATTTCCCACCATGCTATTTCCAACACCAAATCGATTAATCAATAACCGCATGGTCGCTATCCAACAATGACTTACCAAACTCACATCAAAACAACTAATAATTACACATAACCCCAAAGGACAAACCTGATCCCTAATACTCATCTCACTTTTCCTTTTCATCGCTTCCACAAACCTTCTTGGAATATTACCTCACTCATTCACACCTACTACTCAACTCTCTATAAATTTAGGCATAGCTATTCCATTATGAGCTGGCACCGTCTTCATCGGCTTCCGTAATAAGACAAAAATATCCCTAGCTCACCTTTTACCATTAGGCACACCCACTTTCCTAATTCCTATATTAGTAATAATCGAAACTATTAGCCTGTTTATTCAACCCTTAGCCCTAGCAGTGCGGCTAACAGCAAATATTACAGCAGGTCACCTACTACTACATCTAATTGGAAACGCAACCCTTGTATTAATAAACATTAGTCTATTCACAGCTCTCATCACATTTATTACTCTCACCCTATTAATCATCCTTGAATTCGCTGTAGCTCTAATCCAAGCCTACGTATTCACCCTACTAGTAAGCCTATACTTGCAAGACAATACATAATGACCCACCAAACCCACTCATACCACATAGTAAATCCCAGTCCTTGACCACTCACAGGAGCTCTATCGGCATTCCTCATAACATCAGGCCTAATCATATGATTCCATTTCAACTCAATAATTTTACTAACTTTAAGTCTTTTAACAAATATCTTAACAATATACCAATGATGACGAGACATCATCCGAGAGAGTACTTTCCAGGGTCACCACACACCAACCGTTCAAAAGGGACTTCGATATGGCATAATCCTATTTATCTTATCAGAAGTCCTATTTTTTACAGGCTTTTTCTGAGCCTTTTACCACTCAAGCCTTGCCCCTACTCCTGAACTAGGAGGCTCCTGACCACCAACAGGTATCCATCCCCTAAACCCACTAGAAGTCCCACTCCTCAATACTTCTGTACTATTAGCTTCTGGTGTATCTATCACTTGAGCCCACCATAGTCTCATAGAAGGTAACCGCAAACATATACTCCAAGCTCTCTTCATTACAATCACACTCGGCCTCTATTTCACCCTACTCCAAGCATCAGAATACTATGAAGCCCCATTTACAATCTCAGATGGAGTTTACGGCTCTACTTTCTTCGTAGCCACAGGCTTCCACGGACTACATGTCATCATCGGATCCACCTTCCTTATCGTCTGCTTCATACGTCAAATAATATTCCACTTCACATCAAGCCACCACTTTGGCTTCGAAGCCGCTGCTTGATATTGACATTTCGTAGACATCGTATGATTATTCCTCTATGTATCAATCTATTGATGAGGCTCATAGTCCTTTTAGTATTAATAAGTACAACTGACTTCCAATCAGTTAGTTTCGGTACACCCCGAAAAAGAACAATAAACCTTCTATTAACATTATTAACAAATACAACCCTAGCCTTACTACTTATACTTATTGCCTTTTGACTCCCCCAACTAAATACCTATGCAGAAAAAACTAGCCCTTACGAATGTGGCTTTGATCCAATAGGATCTGCTCGCCTACCCTTCTCCATAAAATTCTTCCTAATCGCAATTACTTTCCTCCTATTTGACCTAGAAATTGCTCTCCTACTTCCCTTACCTTGAGCAATCCAAACAAATAATTTAACAACAATACTTCTTATGGCCTTATTCCTAATCTCCCTACTAGCAGCTAGCTTAGCCTATGAATGAACCCAAAAAGGCCTAGAATGAGATAAATATGGTACTTAGTTTAAAGTAAAACAAGTGATTTCGACCCATTAGACTGTGATCTAAACTCACAAGTACCAAATGTCCCTAGTCCACATTAATATTCTAGTTGCCTTTACAGTATGCCTCACAGGCTTATTAATGTACCGATCCCACCTAATATCCGCATTATTATGTCTAGAAGGCATGGTACTATCATTATTCATCTTAGCAGCCCTTACAATCCTAAATACACACTTTACCTTAGCCAACATGATGCCAATCATTCTCTTAGTATTTGCAGCCTGCGAAGCAGCTATTGGACTAGCCTTACTAGTCATAGTCTCCAACACATATGGTACTGACTATGTACAAAACCTTAACCTCCTCCAATGCTAAAATTTATTATTCCTACTATCATGCTTATACCTCTGACTTGATTATCAAAGAGCAACTTTATCTGAATCAATACTACAACCCATAGCTTATTAATTAGCTTTACAAGTTTACTCTTACTTAATCAATTTAACGATAACAGCCTCAATTACTCTTTAATATTCTTCTCTGACCCCCTTTCTGCTCCACTCTTAATACTAACAATATGACTTCTCCCCCTAATACTAATAGCAAGTCAATCTCACCTTCTAAAAGAACCACTTGCCCGAAAAAAACTCTACATTACAATACTAGTCATACTTCAAGTCCTCCTAATTATAACCTTCACTGCTATAGAATTAATTATATTTTATATCATATTTGAAGCCACATTAATTCCTACCCTCATCATCATCACCCGTTGAGGCAACCAAACAGAACGACTTAATGCAGGACTCTATTTCTTATTCTATACACTCATAGGATCTCTCCCCCTACTAGTAGCATTAACATACTTACAAAACACAGTGGGCTCCCTAAACTTCCTATTATTACAGTACTGAGCTCAACCATTATCAACCTCCTGATCTAACACTTTTATATGATTAGCTTGCATAATAGCCTTTCTAGTAAAAATACCCCTTTATGGGCTACATCTTTGATTACCCAAAGCACATGTAGAAGCTCCCATCGCAGGCTCAATAGTCCTTGCAGCCGTATTACTAAAACTCGGAGGCTATGGAATACTACGAATCACATCAATTCTTAACCCCCTAACAGAACACATAGCATACCCTTTCCTTGTATTATCCCTATGGGGAATAATCATAACCAGTTCTATTTGCCTACGCCAAACAGATCTAAAATCACTAATCGCATACTCCTCAGTCAGCCACATAGCACTCATCATTGCAGCTGTCCTTATCCAAACCCCTTGAAGTTACATAGGAGCTACCGCCTTGATAATTGCCCACGGCCTTACATCCTCCATACTATTCTGCCTAGCAAACTCAAACTATGAACGCATCCACAGCCGAACTATAATCCTAGCACGAGGCCTACAAATCTTTTTTCCACTAATAGCTACTTGATGACTATTAGCATGCTTAACAAACCTTGCCTTACCTCCCACCATTAATCTAATCGGAGAGTTGCTCGTAATCATATCAACCTTCTCATGATCAAACCTTACTATTATCCTTATAGGAGTAAATATTGTAATCACAGCTCTCTACTCCCTATACATACTAATCATAACACAACGTGGCAAACACACACACCATATTAACAATCTCACCCCTACCTTTACACGAGAACATGCCTTAATAGCTCTACACATTATCCCTCTCCTACTCCTATCACTAAACCCTAAAATCATTCTAGGTCCTCTTTATTGTAAGTATAGTTTAAAAAAACCATTAGTTTGTGAAACTAAAAACAGAAGATAAGACCTTCTTACTTACCGAAAAAGAATTGCAAGAACTGCTAATTCATGCGTTCCACACTTAACAATGTGGCTTTTTCAAGCTTTTAAAGGATAGTAGTTATCCATTGGTCTTAGGAACCAAAAAATTGGTGCAACTCCAAATAAAAGTAATAAACTTATTTACTTCTTCCGTCCTACTCACACTACTTATACTAATAACCCCTATTATAGCATCTAGCACAGACTTCTACAAAAATAACAAATACCAACATTATGTAAAAAACATAACCCTCTCTGCTTTCATCACCAGCCTGATCCCAATAACAATATTTATCCACACAAATCAAGAAATGCTCATCTCAAACTGACACTGAATCACCATCCACACTCTTAAATTAACACTCAGCTTTAAAATAGACTACTTTTCACTTATATTCATGCCCGTAGCACTATTCATTACATGATCTATCATAGAATTTTCAATATGATATATGCACTCCGACCCCTACATCAACCAATTCTTCAAGTATTTACTCATCTTCCTCATCACCATACTTATCCTTGTCACAGCTAACAACCTCTTCCAACTATTCATTGGATGAGAGGGAGTAGGTATCATATCCTTCCTATTAATTGGCTGATGATTCGGACGAACAGATGCTAATACAGCTGCCCTTCAAGCAATCCTATATAATCGTATCGGAGATATTGGATTCCTTCTATCCATAGCCTGATTCCTACATAATACAAATGCATGAGATCTACAACAAATCTTCACACTTAACCAAAATCCCCCAATCCTCCCTCTCATAGGAATTACATTAGCCGCAGCTGGAAAATCAGCCCAATTTGGTCTACACCCTTGACTGCCCTCAGCAATAGAAGGCCCCACTCCAGTCTCAGCCCTACTCCACTCAAGCACAATAGTCGTAGCAGGAATTTTCTTACTTATCCGCTTCTACCCTCTAACAGAAAATAACAAATTTATTCAAACAATAATGCTTTCTCTAGGCGCCCTCACCACCCTATTCACAGCTATCTGCGCCTTAACCCAAAATGATATCAAAAAAATTATTGCTTTCTCCACCTCTAGCCAACTCGGCCTAATAATAGTGACACTAGGCCTCAACCAACCACACCTAGCATTCCTACATATTTGTACACACGCTTTCTTCAAAGCTATATTATTCCTATGTTCCGGCTCCATCATCCATAACTTAAATAATGAACAAGATATCCGAAAAATAGGAGGATTATACAAAATCCTCCCCTTCACCACAACTGCCCTAATCATCGGCTGCTTCGCACTAACAGGAATACCATTCCTCACAGGATTCTATTCTAAAGACCTTATCATTGAAGCCACCACTTCGTCTTATACCAACGCCTGAGCCCTATTACTAACACTAATCGCCACCTCTATAACAGCTATCTACAGCACCCGTATTATTTTCTTTACTCTACTAGAACAGCCCCGCTTCCCTCCTCTCATAAACATTAATGAAAATAACCCCATACTAATCAACCCTATTAAACGCCTATTAATCGGAAGCATCTTTGCCGGATTTATCCTCTCCAACAGCATACCCCCAATAAACATCCCTCTAATGACTATACCCCTACATCTAAAACTAACAGCTCTCATAGTAACAATTCTAGGCTTTATTCTCGCATTCGAAATCAACAACTACTCAAAAAACCTAAAATATCCCCACTCATCAGACTCTACTAAATTTTCTACTCTATCAGGTTACTTCCCTACAATCATACATCGCTTACCCCCACATCTAGTTCTAACAATAAGCCAAAAATTCGCAACCTCCTTATTAGACCTGACCTGAACAGAAACAATTCTACCAAAAACAACAGCTCTCATTCAACTAAAAGCCTCCACACTAACCTCAAACCAAAAAGGACTTATCAAACTCTACTTCCTATCTTTCCTCATTACTATAATTCTCAGCATACTACTATTTAATTACCCCGAGTAATCTCCATGATAACCACCACACCAATAAACAGAGATCACCCAGTAACAATAACCAATCAAGTACCATAACTATACAACGCAGCAATCCCCATAGCTTCCTCACTAAAAAACCCAGAATCCCCTGTATCATAAATAACTCAATCCCCTAACCCATTAAACTCAAATACAATATTCACTTTTCCACCCTCTAAAACATACAATACCACTAATAGCTCTAACACTAAACCTAAAACAAATCCCCCAAATACAACTTTATTAGAAACCCAAACCTCAGGATACTGTTCAGTAGCCATAGCCGTTGTGTAACCAAAGACAACCAATATCCCTCCTAAATAAACTAAAAATACTATTAAACCTAAAAATGAGCCCCCAAAACTAAAAACAATTCCACATCCCATAGCACCACCCACAATCAACCCTAAACCACCATAAATCGGTGAAGGCTTCGAAGAAACCCCAACAAGACTAATTACAAAAATAGTGCTCATAACAAAAACAATGTACATTGCCATTATTCTCACATGGACTCCAACCATGACCAATGACATGAAAAATCATCGTTGTAATTCAACTACAAGAACCCTAATGACCAACATCCGAAAAACACACCCACTAATAAAAATCCTCAATGACGCATTCATTGATCTACCCACTCCATCTAATATCTCCTCTTGATGAAATTTTGGTTCCTTACTAGGTCTCTGCCTAATCATACAAATCCTAACAGGATTATTCCTAGCAATACATTACACGCCAGACACCTCAACTGCCTTCTCATCAGTCGCACATATCTGCCGAGACGTCAACTATGGCTGATTCATCCGCTATTTACATGCAAACGGAGCCTCCATATTCTTCATCTGTCTATACGCCCACATTGGACGCGGCCTATACTATGGCTCTTATATATTCCAAGAAACATGAAACATTGGCGTACTCCTACTATTAACAGTCATAGCCACTGCATTCGTAGGCTACGTCCTGCCCTGAGGACAAATATCATTCTGAGGCGCAACCGTCATCACCAACCTCCTATCAGCAATCCCTTATATTGGCACTACCTTAGTTGAATGAATCTGAGGTGGATTTTCCGTAGACAAAGCAACATTAACACGCTTTTTCGCTTTCCACTTTATCCTTCCCTTCATCATCACAGCATTAGTAGCCGTTCACCTGCTATTCCTACACGAAACAGGATCCAATAACCCTACAGGAATTCCATCCAACATAGACATAATCCCATTTCACCCTTATTATACAATCAAAGACATCCTAGGTGCCTTACTCTTAATCTTAACCCTACTAGCACTAACCCTATTCACCCCCGACCTACTAGGAGACCCCGATAACTATACCCCAGCAAATCCACTAAGCACCCCTGCACACATCAAACCAGAATGATATTTCCTATTCGCATACGCAATCTTACGGTCAATCCCTAATAAACTTGGAGGAGTACTAGCACTACTACTTTCCATCCTTATCCTAATCTTTATTCCAATACTTCAGACATCCAAACAACGAAGCATAATATTCCGACCCTTCAGCCAACTCCTATTTTGAACCCTAATCGCTGACCTCTTAACCTTAACATGAATTGGGGGCCAACCTGTAGAACATCCATATATCATTATAGGCCAATTAGCATCTATTTTATACTTCCTCCTAATCCTAGTGCTAATACCAACAGCTGGCCTTATTGAAAATAAACTCCTAAAATGAAGAGTCTTTGTAGTATAACAAAATACCTCGGTCTTGTAAACCGGAAAAGGAGAACCCCATTCCTCCCTAAGACTCAAGGAAGAGACATTAAACCTCACCACCAACACCCAAAGCTGGAATTCTACATAAACTATTCCTTGAAAAAGCTTATTGTACAATCACCACAACATCACAGTACTACGTCAGTATTAAAAGTAATTTGTTTTAAAAACATTTTACTGTACACATCACATACACAGACACACATGCATGCTAATATTTAGTCTCTCCTTGTAAATATTCATACATACATGCTATGTATTATTGTGCATTCATTTATTTTCCATACGATAAGTTAAAGCTCGTATTAATTATCATTAATTTTACATATTACATAATATGTATACTCTTACATATTATATATCCCCTATCAATTTTATCTCCATTATACCCTATGGTCGCTCCATTAGATCACGAGCTTAATCACCATGCCGCGTGAAACCAGCAACCCGCTCGGCAGGGATCCCCCTTCTCGCACCGGGCCCATATCCCGTGGGGGTAGCTAATAGTGATCTTTATAAGACATCTGGTTCTTACTTCAGGACCATTTTAACTTAAAATCGCCCACTCGTTCCTCTTAAATAAGACATCTCGATGGGCTCATGACTAATCAGCCCATGCCTAACATAACTGAGGTTTCATACATTTGGTATTTTTTAATTTTTGGGGGGGAGCTTGCACCGACTCAGCTATGGCCTTAGAAAGGCCCCGTCACAGTCAAATAAATTGTAGCTGGACCTGTGTGTATTTTTGATTGGACTAGCACAACCAACAGGTGTTATTTAATTAATGGTTACAGGACATAGTACTCTATATTCCCCCCGGGCTCAAAAAACCCTATCTCGCAGAGATTTTAGCCCCCTTCCCCCTTCCAAAACTGATCCTCTGCTTTAATATTCACCACCCCCCTACAGTGCTTCGTCCCTAGATCTACGCGCATTTTTTTTAATAAATCAATACTAAATCTGACACAAGCCCCATAATGAAATCATACAAATGATTTCCTACTCCATAA